AAGTGGCTCTATTTCATTCTATTTCACTTCCTAGCACTTCCTATCATTTAATATCCATCCCTTTGGTCTTATTTACATAAGAGATGTCATTTATAGTCTATCTCTTTCTATATATGGAAAGTCAAGAAATTCTCATCGAAACATCGAGAAATTGTGCATATAGAAAACTCTAAAGAAAGAAAAAAAGGAGACCCATGCCATGATTTTCAAATCTTTTCTACCTTTTCTACTTAGTAGTCTAAGTTTCTCGATGAGGATAATTAATTCGGTCGTTGTGGTCGGACTCTATTATGGATTTCTGACCACATTCTCCATAGGTCCCTCTTAGATCTTCTTTCTCCAATCTTGGATTAGGGAAGAAGGAGATATTCGCGACTACTGGCGGTTTCATTATGGGGCAGCTCATGATCTTCATATCGATCTATTATCCACCTCTGCATCTATTCTTTCTTAGCTAAACGGGTGGAAGATCCATCCAATTTGGTTATATCATGGACTCGAAAAGCGGATCTGAATGTGACTGAAATGCACGATCTTCACAGGTATCACTTTTCACGATACCTAAAAGATGGAATAGCGATTTTCGAACCATTTCCTATACGAGAATGGTTTCCATTACTTTGAGAAATGGATTCTATATCAAACTATAGCTATTGCATTAAAGAAGAAAAGAAACTAATAGAAGTCGAAGACGCGGAATGGTAGTGAATAGAGAGAAAGATTCTTCTGATTTTCTTGTTCCTGAAAATATTCTATCTATCTCCTAGACGCCGTAGAGAATTGAGAATTTTCATGTCTTTCAATTCTCGTACTCGTAATTGGAAAGTTACGGAAGGAGGTCCATCATTTTGCAATGAAAACAACATAAAAAACTCTGGACAATTTCGAAATCAGGCCAAGCGTCTTAATACATATGCAAAAAAATGCATTATTGGCCCACCATTGATTAGAAGATTTAGCTTGTATGAATCGCTATTGGTTTGATACGAATAATGGCAGTCGTTTCAGTATGTTAAGGATACAGATGTATCCACAATTCATTTAGAGTTACTTAATAGCCTATTTCTTATACCATATCTCTATCCCGTGAAATTCTCGAGCCGAAAGATGGATGCATATGCTGTGTTTCATTTTGCTAAACGATATCAATTAAATGGTGTATCAATTCCATAAATTGGATATAGCAATAAATAAATCAGCAAAATTCTTTTATTTTAGATAGAAGAAATGTTTCTTCTATCTAAAATAAAAGAATGTACCCTTCTATCCAAATCCAATTTGCATCGATAAAATAAATCCAAATTCCAGTAGTAGATGAATAATTGCAAATTTTTGTGTGTACGAGATTAGAATAACTTCAAAATAACTGACATAATTTTTTATTTTTCCTGATCAGAAAAATACATGAAAAAGAAAGGAGGTAGAAAAATTTTGGGATTTATGGTTAAAGAAGAAAAAGAAGAAAACAGAGGTTCTGTTGAATTTCAAGTATTCAGTTTCACCAATAAGATACGGAGACTTGCTTCACATTTGGAATTACACAAAAAAGATTTTTCATCGGAAAGAGGTCTACGAAGACTTTTGGGAAAACGTCAACGTTTGCTGGCTTATTTGGCAAAGAAAAATAGAGTACGTTATAAGAAATTAATCAGTCAGTTGGATATTCGGGAGAAGTAATTTAATCGTTCGAATTTTTTTCTTATTTTATTAGTAGTCTTATAGTAGTCTTAGATTTTGCATTTTGATGAGCCTCGTTTTGAGGAATTCATGGAATAATCCATTTTCATGGAATAATGAATTAAGGAAGAAAGGATATGAGTCTACCGCTTACAAGAAAAGATCTCATGATAGTCAATATGGGCCCTCAGCACCCATCAATGCATGGTGTTCTTCGACTGATCGTTACTCTCGATGGTGAAGATGTTATTGATTGTGAACCCATATTAGGCTATTTACACAGAGGAATGGAAAAAATCGCGGAAAACCGAACTATTATACAATACTTACCTTATGTAACACGGTGGGATTATTTAGCTACTATGTTTACAGAAGCAATAACGGTAAATGCACCAGAATTCTTGGAGAATATTCAAATACCCCAAAGAGCCAGCTATATTAGGGTAATTATGTTAGAGTTGAGCCGTATAGCTTCTCACTTGTTATGGCTTGGACCTTTTATGGCGGATCTAGGCGCACAGACCCCTTTTTTCTATATTTTTAGAGAGAGAGAATTGATATATGATCTATTTGAAGCTGCTACAGGTATGCGAATGATGCATAATTACTTTCGCATCGGAGGGGTAGCCGCCGATCTACCTTATGGATGGGTCGATAAATGTTTAGATTTCTGTGATTATTTTTTACGAGGAGTTGTTGAATATCAACAACTTATTACACGGAATCCCGTTTTTTTAGAACGAGTTGAAGGAGTCGGTTTTATTAGCGGAGAAGAAGCAGTAAATTGGGGCTTATCGGGACCGATGTTACGAGCTTCTGGAATACAATGGGATCTTCGTAAAGTCGATCCTTATGAGTCTTACAACCAATTCGATTGGAAAGTCCAATGGCAAAAAGAAGGGGATTCATTAGCTCGCTATTTAGTACGAATGGGTGAAATGAGGGAATCCATCAAAATTATTCAACAGGCTGTAGAGAAAATTCCTGGAGGCCCTTATGAGAATTTAGAAGTCCGACGCTTTAAGAAAACAAAGAATTCCGAATGGAATGATTTTGAATATCGATTTCTTGGTAAAAAACCTTCGCCCAATTTTGAATTGTCAAAGCAAGAGCTTTATGTAAGAGTGGAAGCTCCAAAAGGTGAATTAGGAATTTATCTGGTAGGAGATGATAGTCTTTTCCCCTGGAGATGGAAAATTCGTCCACCCGGTTTTATTAATTTGCAAATTCTTCCTCAACTAGTTAAAAAAATGAAATTGGCTGATATCATGACGATATTAGGTAGTATAGATATCATTATGGGGGAAGTTGATCGTTGAAATGATAATAGATAGGGTAGAGATAGAAACTATCAATTCTTTTTCGAAATCGGAATTATTAAAAGAAGTCTATGGACTGATATGGATTCTACCCATTTTGACCCTCCTACTGGGAATCACAATAGAAGTACTCGTAATTGTGTGGTTAGAAAGAGAAATATCCGCATCGATACAACAACGTATTGGTCCTGAATATGCTGGCCCCCTGGGACTGCTTCAAGCTATAGCCGATGGAACTAAGCTACTTTTTAAGGAGGATATCCTGCCATCCCGAGGAGATATTCCTTTATTTAGCATTGGACCTTCTATAGCAGTCATATCAATTTTATTAAGTTTTTTAGTTATCCCTTTGGGATATCGTTTTGTTTTAGCCGATCTTAGTATTGGTGTTTTTTTATGGATTGCCATTTCAAGTATTGCTCCTATTGGTCTTCTTATGGCAGGATATAGCTCAAATAATAAATATTCTTTTTCAGGCGGTCTACGAGCTGCTGCTCAATCTATTAGTTATGAAATACCATTAACTTTTTGTGTGCTAGCAATATCTCTACGTGTGATTCGTTAAAATAGGATCTTTTTCCTCCAAAATCCATTGAATATTTATCTTCCTTTTCTTATTCTGTATTCGGGTTGGTAAGTTAAACTAGATAGCTATATGAGTGAAACAAAACAGCTTATTAATTTGTAGTAAAAAGAAAAAATCTCATTTCCTACGTACAAGAAAAAAGTTGAAGTAAACATAAGTAGTGTAAACTCTTTACCCCAAGGTTGATATTTTTTGATTAGTCATCATATCTTGAAGCGGGCAAGAATAAAGGATTCGCGATATGGAATTCCATTACTAGAATATTCCGAGTTATTACTATAACTTATAATCATAAGGGGAATCCATCAAAAATTAGTGAGGGGTTAGGAACACTAAAGTACATAAAGGATTAGTAATGAGGGAATCTAAGACATTAGGGATTTTTCCTCATAAAAGGAATCATAATAAGGACTTGAAATTGGTGGAAATGATCAAGTAGTACTTTCTTCGGATTCCGATCCAGAGTATGTTCCCTTTCACTTGTTAAAGAAATGGCTATCAAGAACGAATTAATCCTTTATTCCTTTTTTCTTTTTAAGTACCCTTCCCCGGGGAAAGAAGAATAGGACAAAAGATATGGAATGCAATACAAAAAAAAGATATTTATTTATTCTTTCCTTCCTCTATTCATATTAATACAGAATTCCTCATGAATTAATGCCTAATTCTTTAATTAATGCCTAATTCTTTTCATTTATTAATTGCTATAACGAGTGTTTTATTCCAAGATTAAGTTATTACTGAACAAAGAAAAATTTTCATTATATTATAAAGGACGAGATCAATTCGGAAGCGCTTTTTCTTATTCTAGCAGACGGAATTCCTTTGGTCTAATTTAGGACTTTCCAATCGATTTTATCTTACCTAATTCTATCTATGCCCAGGGGGATAATACCGAAACGAAACAACCCTTTCCTTTTTTCTGATCATAGAGAAGCCGTATGAAGCTAAGGTTTCATGTACGGTTTTGGAATAGCGGTGGGAACTGTGATGTTATCATCGACTATGATTATCTAACAGTTCAAGTACAGTTGATATAGTTGAAGCACAGTCAAAATATGGTTTTTTTGGATGGAATCTTTGGCGTCAGCCTATAGGTTTTCTGGTTTTTCTAATTTCTTCTTTGGCAGAATGTGAAAGATTACCCTTTGATTTACCAGAAGCAGAGGAAGAATTAGTAGCAGGTTATCAAACTGAATATTCCGGTATCAAATATGGTTTATTTTATCTTGTTTCTTACCTAAATTTATTAGTTTCCTCTTTATTTGTAACAGTTCTCTACTTAGGCGGGTGGAATTTCTCTATTCCCTATATATCCTTTTTTGAATTTTTCCAAATGAATAAAATGGTTGGAATTTTGGAAATGACAATGGGTATCTTTATTACATTAACTAAAGCTTATTTATTTCTCTTCATTTCTATCACAATAAGATGGACTTTACCCAGGATGAGAATGGATCAGTTATTAAATCTTGGATGGAAATTTCTTTTACCTATTTCCCTGGGCAATCTCTTATTAACAACTTCTTCCCAACTTGTTTCACTATAAATAAGATAATACAATAACAGTAAGAATATTTTCAACACAAAAGTTCTCTCAAACAAGAGAAAGAAACATACCTTTTTCATAGATATTTAGAATATGTTCCCTCTGGTAACTGGGTTCATGAGTTATGGTCAACAAACAATACGCGCTGCAAGGTACATTGGTCAAAGTTTCATAATTACCTTATCCCACACAAATCGTTTACCTATAACGATTCACTACCCTTATGAAAAATCAATTACATCGGAGCGTTTCCGGGGGCGAATCCACTTTGAATTTGATAAATGTATTGCTTGTGAAGTATGTGTTCGCGTATGCCCGATAGATCTACCCCTTGTGGATTGGAGATTTGAAAAGGATATTAAAAGGAAACAATTGCTTAATTATAGTATTGATTTCGGAGTTTGTATATTTTGTGGTAATTGTGTTGAGTACTGTCCGACAAGCTGTTTATCAATGACTGAAGAATATGAACTTTCTACTTATGATCGTCATGAATTGAATTACAATCAAATTGCTTTGAGTCGGTTACCAATCTCCATAATGGGAGATTACACAATTCAAACAGTTAGGAATTCGACTCAAAGTAAAATAGACGAAGAAAAATCTTGGAATTCAAGAACGGTTACTAATTATTAGTTACTAGGATTTTTCTAACAAAAAAGAAAAATCCAATAGTTTTTTATTAACTATAAAGAAAAACGAATAACTACTGCTTATTGCAAATTATTCCTGATTTAAAATGAGAGTAGATTTTCGTGATGTGATTTCTAACTATACAACTTATATACAAAAAAATATCCTAATCCCTTTTTCCTTCCTTGAATCTTTTAGTTTTAGTCAGTTCATGAAAAATTTTATACTATTAATTTCTTCTTATCCATAATGGATTTACCTGGACCAATACATGAGATTCTTGTGCTATTTGGGGGATTTGTTCTTCTACTAGGAGGTCTAGGAGTAGTATTACTTACCAACCCAATTTATTCTGCCTTTTCGCTGGGATTAGTTCTTGTTTGTATATCCTTATTCTATATTTTATTGAATTCCTACTTTGTAGCTGTCGCACAACTTCTTATTTATGTGGGAGCTATAAATGTTTTGATCATATTTGCCGTAATGTTCGTAAATGGCTCAGAATGGTCTAAAAATAAGAATTATTGGACTATTGGAGATGGGTTCACTTCACTCGTTTGTATAACTATTCTTTTTTCACTAATGACTACTATCCCAGATACGTCATGGTATGGAATTCTTTGGACTACAAGATCAAACCAAATAGTAGAACAGGGTCTCATAAATAACGTTCAACAAATTGGGATTCATTTAGCAACTGATTTTTATCTTCCGTTTGAACTCATTTCCATAATTCTTCTAGTTTCTTTAATAGGTGCAATTACTATGGCTCGGCAATAAGAAATACTTAGAATTAGTCAAAATTCTTAGAATTTCAAATCTAAAATAAATAACTAAAGAATCACAATTTTGATTTAGTAAAACCCATCTACTGCCAACAAATACCTTCTTTTCTCTTTTGTTGTGTAACTGTTCTATTCTAATTAATGGAATCGGTTCAATTCTTGTCCTCATATTGAAATGAATCGAGATTGATAAGGAGTTAGTTAATGATGTTTGAGCATGTACTTTTTTTTAGTGTCTATTTATTTTCGATTGGTATCTATGGATTGATCACAAGCCGAAACATGGTTAGAGCTCTAATATGTCTTGAACTTATACTGAATTCAATTAATCTAAATCTCGTAACATTTTCTGATCTATTTGATAGTCGCCAATTAAAAGGAGACATTTTCACAATTTTTGTTATAGCCCTTGCGGCTGCTGAAGCAGCTATTGGACTATCCATTCTTTCTTCCATCCATCGTAACAAGAAATCAACTCGTATCAATCAATCTAATTTTTTGAATAATTAGACATAAAATCCTCTAAACAAAGGCGCACATATATTAATAATATCAAATATTAAGATGAATAGAAATCAAATACTATTTTCTTATTATTTTATAATATCTATTTTTTGATTAGGTTATTACATAGTATTCTTTTTTACTTATTGAATTTTTGCAATTCATTGATATTGCAATTTGAATATTGCAATAATTTATATTGAAAAGACGATAGCCAATAAATTGGCTAATTCGAATTCGTATGTACAATTTGTATAATTATGATTGTTGAAGCCAAAAATTCAAGTCTCTTGGCTCTTTTCACGCTTTCTCACAAACGGATTAAGAAATATATTGCATTATTTTATTTATTTATTTGTTGAAGTTTGGATAAACCATTGCTTCGTCTGGTGTCTACAATACATATGACTCATATAGTACTAATTTTATTTTTACCAGATCGAAAATTTTTATGTTGAAAAGGCAAATTTATAGATCCAATGTCACATTCCGTAAAAATTTATGATACATGTATAGGATGCACTCAATGTGTACGAGCTTGTCCAACAGATGTATTAGAAATGATACCCTGGGATGGGTGTAAAGCCAAGCAAATTGCTTCCGCGCCGAGAACCGAAGATTGTGTGGGTTGTAAGAGATGCGAATCCGCCTGCCCAACAGATTTTTTAAGTGTCCGCGTTTATTTAGGGCCTGAAACAACCCGCAGCATGGCTCTATCTTATTGATACGTTACAAAAAACTCCACTTGAATCGTCTGATTCCTCTTTACCGAGGAAGCCTGTGCTCGCTTATTTCGAGCACGGGCTTTTCTGGTCAAAACGTATCTTCTCTTTATCACTTTATCATGAGTTATTTTCCTTGGTTAACAATACTTGTTGTTTTGCCGATATTTGCAGGTTCATTAATTTTCTTTTTACCTCATAGGGGAAACAAAATCGTTAGGTGGTATACTATATCTATTTGTTTATTAGAATTCCTTCTAATGACTTATGCATTCTGTTATCATTTCCAATTGGAGGATCCCTTAATCCAATTAAAGGAGGATTCTAAATGGATAGATGTCTTTGATTTCCACTGGAGATTGGGAATCGATGGACTTTCATTAGGATCTATTTTATTGACAGGATTTATCACTACTTTAGCTACTTTAGCAGCTTGGCCAGTTACCCGGAATTCGCGATTATTCTATTTCCTGATGCTAGCAATGTATAGTGGTCAAATAGGATTATTTTCTTCGCGAGACCTTTTACTTTTTTTTATCATGTGGGAGTTAGAATTAATTCCTGTTTACTTACTTTTATCCATGTGGGGGGGAAAGAGGCGTCTGTATTCAGCTACAAAATTTATTTTGTATACTGCAGGCGGTTCCATTTTTTTCTTAATCGGAGTTCTAGGTATGGGCTTATATGGTTCCAACGAACCAAGATTAGATTTGGAAAGATTAATTAATCGATCATACCCTGCAACATTGGAAATACTATTTTATTTTGGCTTCCTTATTGCTTATGCTGTCAAATTGCCGATTATACCCCTACATACGTGGTTACCAGATACCCATGGGGAAGCGCATTACAGTACATGTATGCTTTTAGCGGGAATCCTATTAAAGATGGGAGCATACGGATTGATTCGGATCAATATGGAATTGTTACCTCATGCTCATTATCTATTTTCCCCCTGGTTGGTAATAATAGGAGCGATGCAAATAATCTATGCAGCTTCAACTTCTCTTGGTCAGCGAAATTTCAAAAAAAGAATAGCCTACTCCTCCGTATCTCACATGGGTTTCATAATTATAGGAATTGGTTCCATAACCAACATTGGACTCAATGGAGCTATTTTACAAATACTATCCCATGGATTTATTGGTGCTACACTTTTTTTCTTGGCGGGAACGGCTTGTGATAGAATGCGTCTTGTTTATCTCGAAGAACTGGGGGGGATATCTATCCCAATGCCGAAAATTTTTACCATGTTTAGTAGCTTTTCAATGGCTTCTCTTGCCTTACCAGGAATGAGCGGTTTTGTTGCAGAATTAGTAGTATTTTTTGGACTAATTACTAGTCCAAAATTTCTGTTAATACCAAAAATGCTAATTACTTTTGTAATGGCAATTGGAATGATATTAACTCCTATTTTTTTATTATCTATGTTACGCCAGATGTTCTATGGGTACAAGCTATTTCATGTTCCAAACACAAATTTGGTGGATTCTGGACCACGAGAACTCTTTCTTTTAATCTGTATCTTTTTACCAGTAATAGGAATTGGTATTTATCCAGATTTTGTTCTCTCGCTATCGGTTGACAAGGTAGAGGCTCTCTTATCCAATTATTATCCTAAATAATTTTTTTTTACTAGTCCGCTCTATATTCCATAGTGGAAAAACCAAATAATTCAGAAAAAAGTAAAAAAGTCTAATTAGATCTATCTCGAATTTTTGAGAACCCTTTGAGAAGGCGTTCAAGGGTTCTCAAATCAAACAAAAATGGAAAAACTTTCATTTCACGAAGGTTTTATGTTATGTAATCATTTAGATGGTAATGTAAATGCACCATAACTATGTAAACCTATTCCTAATAGATTGATACCAAAATAGCAGATCCAAATTATAAGAAATCCTATCGAAGCTACAAGTGCGGAATTCGTACCCTTCCAATTTGGATTTGTTCTACTATGTAAATAAATTGCGAATATGGTCCAAGTAATAAATGCCCAAGTTTCCTTAGGATCCCAATTCCAATAGGATCCCCACGCCTCATTAGCCCATACTGCTCCACAAAGAATACCTATGGTTAAAAGGGTAAACCCTAGGCTAATGACACGATAACTCCAAGAATCCAAACGCTCAATTAATTGATATTTGTAATAATTTGGAAATGAAGGAAAAGAGGTGTTTTTTAAAGCACTTCTTTTTACATAGAAATATTCAATCTCACTAAACTCACTAAAGAAAAATGTTTTATTTAAAACATTTTTTTTCTTTTCTAAAAAGAAATTGAAATTCTTTCGAAATTTAATGATTAGAAGAGCGACGGATAATAAGGATCCGCACAAAAGAGTTGCATAGCTTAGTAACATCATACTGACATGCATCATTAACCACTGAGATTGTAGAGCAGGTACTAGTATTGTGGATTGATGCATTTCAGTTAAAAGACCCGACGTGGCAAAGCCTTGCGTTAAAATAGTACTTGGCGTAGTTATTGTGCTTAAATCATTTTTAGAGTTCTGTATCTTAGGAATCGTATGAAGAATATACAGAGCCCATGAAAGGAAGATCAATGACTCATATAAATTACTTAATGGAAAATGTCCCGAAGAAGCCCAACGAGAAACTAGGAATCCTGTTATAGAGAAAAAAGTAGCTATCATTCCTTTTTCTGACGAATCACGTAATCCCCCAAGTTCACGAACTAATAAGGTTATCAAATGAATTGTAATCACAATTGAAATGGTTGAGAAAGAGATATGAGTTAGTATATGTTCTAAAGTTGCAAATAGCATAAGGAGAAGGTCCCATTACAAAATAGGAAATTTCGAATTGAATCCATTTTCTAATCTATTGTATTCTTTTTCGAGAATGCCGCCACTCGGACTCGAACCGAGATGCTTGAGCACTGCTTCCTAAGAGCAGCGTGTCTACCAATTTCACCATGGCGGCTAACTTTAAATAATAGGGAAGTTAAAAGAATAATAGTTATTTTCTCGCAAATCGTCGAGATTGGGAGAGTCCATAGAATTTAGGAACATTAGAATCTTCATTAAAATGGACTTCGTTTGGTAGTATCATTGGGGATTTTTTTAACAATAAACTCTTGCTTTGCCCAATAGAAACAAAGCTTGAAAGAGTTGGAACTGTTTTTTCTCAGTTGCAATATAGAACTCATTTTTTTCTAATTAGTTTCTCATTGAAATAAAAAAAAATCTTTCCATCTATCCATTAGAATTTCTATAATTTCATCATTAAATACAAAGAATTTTGGATTTTAGCAAAATTTCTAGAATGAAAGCCTTTATGCTCTTATTAATATGATTTACCAAGCCTAAACCTATTTTTTTGTGGATTTTTGATAAGATAGGTAGAAGTTGTAAGTCCTATTGCAAGAATACTCTACTTTTCATAATAGAATCCTCATATTTTATTATGAGGATTCTATTATGAAAAGTTCGTTGATAGGAAAAGAATACTTAGGACACAGTATACCAAAAACTTTTGTTCTATATATCAGAGGGGTTAGTTCTAAGAATATTGTACCGAGGAATTCGACACATAAAAGTACATTCATTAATTAATCCGAATTATTCATATTAAATAATTGGAATTTCTTTGGGATAGGTCAATTCAGATTATTCCAAAACCAGATTATTTGTTTGTTTGTTGCCCAGAAAAACCCTTTGGTTTTGGATGCTCACTACCGCTGGAAAATGATCTTGATTTTGCTAAAGAATAAGATTGTACTATGGAAAAATAAGTCTTTTTCTTCCAAAGATTTTTACGAATACGCTTTTTTGACATCGAAGTACGTTTTTTTGGAACTGCCATTCAAAAAGGAGATTACTTTTTTCTAGTTGTATGTGAAAGACATCTATTGCCGCAAATCAATCCTTCTTTCTGTTTTTTCTTAGTATTTATACTTTTTCTTAGTATTTATACTTAGATACTGAACTGAAATTCTGAATTCTTTTTTACTTTATTTTCTCTAATGTGGATAAGACAAGAATTTTTTAGCATATTTTTCATATATATTTTATACTTTGTTTTATTTTATACTTTGTTTTAATAATATAGAATATATACAAAGGTTTTCTATTTAAATTAAATCAATTTATATATTAAGTATACTCCATATATAAATCTACGGCCTATCCCCCATATAAGATGGGGGGATAAAAGGAAGGGAAAATTCAAATAGTTAATTAAGTTCAGAATGGTATTCCATAATGGAATTCCAATCAAAACAAAAAAAATACTTAGTCTCTTAAACAAGACATTCTAAAACTTAGGTAATTCTAGTCATTAGGATTTCAGTTCTATATGAAGTAAGGAATATTCGATAATTTCCTATAAACATAGGTTTTCATTGGAATTCAATCAATCAGTTACGAAACATGAGAGCTGCTTCATCTTCATTTTAATAGAAAGAAATACAAAAATGAATAGAAAGTAAAATGATTCAATCCTTTTTTGTATTTTAACAAATATCCTTCTTTAGGTAATAACTAGGTAACAAAGTTATTTAATTAACTTTTTGAATTTAACCAAGTAAACCCATTCTTCATTTTTGATTATTTCAATGAGAGAAATTTGGAAAAATGAAGAATTCCAGTATTTTGTCTTATTCTTATTTTTTTGAATTCCTTCAGAAAGAGATAAGAATTGGTTTGGTGAATCGGAAACAATTTTATTTTATAGAAAAATTTCAAGTAAAAATTGCAATTTCTTTTCTTATGGAACATACATATCAATATGCATGGGTAATCCCTCTTCTCCCACTTCCAGTTATTATGTCAATGGGGTTTGGACTTATTCTTATTCCGACAGCAACAAAAAATCTTCGTCGCATATGGGCTTTTCCTTGTGTTTTACTCTTAAGTATAGCTATGGTATTCTCAGTTCACCTATCTATTCAACAAATAAATGGAAGTTCTATCTATCAATATCTATGGTCTTGGACCGTCAATAATGATTTTTCCTTAGAATTTGGATACTTGATCGACCCGCTTACTTCTATTATGTTAATACTAATTACTACTGTAGGAATCCTCGTTCTTATTTATAGTGACGATTATATGTCTCACGATGAAGGATATTTGAGATTTTTTGTTTATATAAGTTTTTTCAATACTTCCATGTTGGGATTGGTTACTAGTTCCAATTTGATACAAATTTATTTTTTTTGGGAACTTGTGGGAATGTGTTCCTATTTATTGATAGGCTTTTGGTTTACACGGCCAATTGCAGCGAGTGCTTGTCAAAAAGCTTTTGTAACTAATCGTGTAGGGGATTTTGGTCTGTTATTAGGAATTTTAGGTTTTTTTTGGATAACAGGTAGTTTAGAGTTTCGGGATTTGTTCAAAATAGCTAATAACTGGATTCCTAATAATGGGATTAATTCCTTACTTACTACTTTGTGTGCTTTTTTATTATTTCTTGGTGCAGTTGCGAAATCTGCACAATTCCCTCTTCACGTATGGTTACCCGATGCTATGGAAGGACCCACTCCCATTTCGGCTCTTATACACGCAGCAACTATGGTTGCTGCGGGGATTTTTCTTCTAGCTCGACTTCTTCCTCTTTTCATATCCCTACCTTTAATAATGAATTTCATTTCTTTAGTAGGTACAATAACACTCTTCTTAGGAGCTACTTTAGCTCTTGCTCAGAGAGATATTAAAAGAAGCTTAGCCTATTCTACAATGTCTCAATTGGGTTATATGATGTTAGCTCTAGGTATAGGTTCTTATCAAGCTGCTTTATTCCATTTGATCACTCATGCTTATTCGAAAGCTTTATTGTTCTTGGGATCCGGATCCATTATTCATTCAATGGAACCTCTTGTTGGATATTCACCAGATAAAAGTCAGAATATGGTTCTTATGGGTGGTTTAAGAAAATACGTTCCAATTACAAGAACTACTTTTTTATGGGGTACGCTTTCTCTTTGTGGTATTCCACCTCTTGCTTGCTTCTGGTCCAAAGATGAAATCCTTAGTAATAGTTGGTTGTATTCACCCTTTTTTGGAATAATAGCCTCTTTTACTGCAGGATTAACTGCGTTTTATATGTTTCGGATATATTTACTTACTTTTGATGGGTACCTGCGTGTTCATTTTCAAAATTACAGTAGCACTAAAGAGGGTTCGTTGTATTCAATATCCTTATGGGGAAAAAGGATACCCAAAGGAGTGAATAGAGATTTCATTTTATCAACAACGAAGAGTGGAGTTTCTTTTTTTTCACAAAATATATCCAAAATTCATGGTAATACAAGAAATAGGATAGGGTCCTTTAGTACTTCCTTTGGGGCTAAAAACACTTTTGTCTATCCTCATGAAACGGGAAATACTATGCTATTCCCTCTTTTTATATTACTGCTTTTTACTTTGTTCATTGGATCCATAGGAATCCATTTCGATAATGGAGTAATGGATAATGGAATAGCAGAGTTAACCATATTATCAAAGTGGTTAACTCCCTCAATAAACCTTTTCCAGGAAAGTTCTAATTCTTCCATAAATTCATATGAATTTATCACTAATGCAATTTCTTCTGTAAGTCTAGCTATGTTTGGTCTATCTATAGCATATATCTTCTATGGATCCGCTTATTCCTTTTTTCAGAATTTGGATTTAATAAATTCTCTTGTAAAAGAGAGTCCGAAAAAGTTTTTTTCGGATCAAGTAAAAAAAAAGATATACAGTTGGTCATATAATCGTGGTTATATAGATATTTTCTATACTAGGGTCTTTACCCTGGGTATAAGAGGATTAACTGAACTAACGCAGTTTTTCGATAAGGGTGTCATTGATGGAATTACCAATGGAGTAGGTCTTGCTGGTTTTTGTATAGGAGAAGAAATTAAATATGTAGGGGGAGGGCGAATATCGTCTTATTTATTCTTTTTTTTATGTTATGTATCCGTGTTCTTATTCTTTTTTCTTTCTTAACTTAAGGAATTCCCCCGTCTCCTGCCTAAAGAGCCCCCTTATTCCCCTTCCTATCTTCTTCCCCCATCTCTCCCCCTTTTCTACCATCTCTCTCTTTTTCTATATTTTTCTATACTCCCTCATTGTATAATAGTTCGGTTTTCCGCGATTTTTTCCATTCCTCTGTGTAAATAGCCTAATATGGGTTCACAATCAATAACATCTTCACCATCGAGAGTAACGATCAGTCGAAGAACACCATGCATTGATGGGTGCTGAGGGCCCATATTGACTATC